CTAACCCTAGCGAGCATTCAAATATCTGTCCCACATTCATTCGTGAAGGTACTCCCAATGGGTTGAAGACCATATCAACCGGTGTTCCATCTTGCAAATAAGGCATATCTTGCCTAGGCAAGATTTTGGAAATAATACCCTTATTCCCATGTCTTCCAGCTACTTTATCACCTACTTTCATTTCACGTTTCTGTGAAATATATACACGAATAGTTTCTGGATTATAACTGGAACCCCCCTTTTTCTGTATCCATCTCACATCAATAACTCGACCCCTTCCTCCTATAGGTAGTTTTAGACAAGTTTCCTTTGAAGTGGATACCTGAATGCCAAGTATAGCTCGTAATAACCGATCCTCCGGAGCATACGACGATTCTTTCGCTGTCTGAGGTGTTAATTTACCTACTAAAATATCGCCTGTCTCTACCCAAGACCCCAGCATCACAATTCCATTTCTGTCTAAATTTCGGAGTAAATGAGTTTCTAAATGCGGTATTTCCTTAGTAATTCTTTCAGGACCTTGGCTTGTTACATGAGTCTGAATTTCATATTTCCGTATATGAAAAGAAGTATAAATATCTTCATATACCAGACGTTCACTAATTAGTACTGCATCTTCAAAATTGTAGCCCTCCCATGGCATATACGCTACTAATACATTTTTTCCCAAAGCAAGTTCACCCCCAACAGTAGCTGCACCATTCGCTAAAATTTGTCCCTTTTTTATGCACTTACCTCGCGAAACCTGAGTTTTTTGATGCATACAAGTATTTTTGTTGGAACGTTGATACATAACCAATGGAATGGTTATAGTGTCTCCATTACCTGATAAAATGATCTTATCTGTATTGGTATAAATGACCTTTCCTTCGCGTTCGGATATAGCGGAAACCCCTGAATCTAGAGCCGCCTGTCGTTCCAACCCAGTTCCCACAATGCACTTCTCGGACCGAGAAAGCGGAACTGCTTGGCGCTGCATATTTGAACTCATTAAAGCCCGATTCGCGTCATTATGCTCAATAAAAGGGATGAGGGAGGCTCCCATAGAAAAGTATTGGAAGGGAAAAATGCTTCGAAGATGAATTTGTTCCCATGCAATAGTCAGGAATTCTTGACGGTATCGGGCTGGAACAGCCTGTTCTTCCTGAATACCCCGATTTAGCGCCAAAGAATTTCCTGCCGCTACCATATGGTATTCATCTACACTTGGTGATAAATAAACCAACTGTAACCTTTTCGATCTCTCAGATATTTCATAAAATGGAGTCTTTATAGACCCCCAAGGGCCAACCCTTGCATGAATGGCTAAAGATCCAATAAGCCCAACATTGATTCCTTCAGACGTGTCAATTGGGCAAATACGCCCATAGTGACTAGTATGGATATCTCGTATCCGAAAGCTGGCGGTTCGCCCTGTCAATCCTCCAGGACCCAAATAACTCGATTTTCGCCCATGAACTATTTGAGTCAATGGATTCGTTCGATCCAAAACTTGAGATAAAGGGTGTAGCCCGAAAAACGATTCATAAGTGGTTGTTAATGGAGTTGAAGTTACCAAATTCTGAGGAGTCGGTATCAATTTATGCCGGATTGCTCCGCATATAGTGCCTCGAACTACATTTTCTAAACGAACCAGAGCCAATCCAAATTGATCCTGTAATAGATCTGCTACAGAACGAATACGTTTATTTTTCAAGTGGTTCATATCGTCAAGTGTGCCCATTCCAAATTTCATGCCAATCAAATGATCCGCAGCGGCCAATACATCTCGTGGTAACAAAAATGTATTATTCTGGGGTATATCAAGATTCAGCCTCCGGTTCATATTTCGTCGACCAATCCTACCTAATTCACACCTTTGTTGAAAAAATTTTTTTTGTAATTCCCTACATAAAGACTCAGAAAATACCGGGTCCCCACCTACACACGCAAATTGTTGATAAAACTCCAAAATTGCATTTTCCCTTGACCCAATCTTTTTTTTATCCCTTTCATTCAGGAAAGACAAGAAAATTTCAGGGTAACGGACATTTTCTAGAATTTCTCTTAAATTCGAACCCATAGCCGATGATGAAACTAGAATAGATATTTTTTGTTTCCTACTCACACGAGCCCATATTCTTGCTTTTCTATCAATCTCTAATTCTGATCTTCCTCCCCAATCTGATATTATGGTCCCGGTATAAATAAAAATTCCGTTATGGTCCAATTCTGAACGATAATAAATGCCGGGACTTTGCAATATTTGATTGATCACAATTCTGTATATTCCATTTACTATGAAGATTCCCAAGGAACTCATTAGAGGAATATTTCCAATGAATACGGTCTGTTCTTGCATATCTTTACCGGGCTTCCAAATCAATCCTGCGGGTACATACAATTCAGAAGAATATGTGAGTGATTCATACACAGCATCTCGCTCTTTTATCAAAGGTTCTGCCAATTGATATGTTTCGACAAATAATTGAAATTCAATTTCTTGATCTGTATCTTCAATTTTAGGAAACTTATGAAGTTCTTCGGCCAAGCCCCAATCAATGAACCTACAAAACCCTTCAAATTGTATCTGGCTAAACTCCGGTATTGTAGACATTCCCTCATTTCTATTCCGTAGCATCTTAATTCATTTTTCCCGTTTTTCGAAAAAACCCACTATTGGCTCACTCTTCATCGACCTATATGGGTCGACCGAGCAATCATGGAATGTATATTCTTTTTACTGAATCGCATGAAATTGTATAGAATTTCCTATATATAAAATACGTATTGGTATGTGTGTGGGAGGGGGGGGGAATAAAGAGAAATTTTCGTATAAAATTGCAATTTGCGAAGGATACAAATAGGAATGAATTAATAAAATATTCCTGGAAACAAAACCCCATCACTTCAACTTATGGAGTCCTAAATAGAAGATAAAAAAAAGATTCCATTTGTACCTATCATTATGATATTGTCATCAGGTTGGGTAATTGAAATAGATTCAGGATTTGATCCATTCTCTAGAATGAGATAAAGATAGGATAATTAAGAAGAGTGTCGAATTGATTTTAGCACTTAACTTATTTCATAAATTCCATTGTTAAAAAAAAATGGCAAAGAAAGGCGAAGGAGGTATTTTTGTCTCTTTTGAAATTAGTAAAATACAATTGAAGTGCGTAAGACGAGTTTGATTTATACTTATTTATACATATATACATGTGGCTATTTCCCTATCTGCATATCCCACCTTTTATCGCAATTTCATTTGCAGAAACAGAGGTTATGCTATATCTTTTGATGAAATTTCAATTCAATTCATTCAAAAAAAAATATTGAATGCAATATTCAACAAGCACGACGATTCACTATAAGATATAAGAGGGGATGCCCGGACAAGGCACCGACTGGATATCCGTTTGATAATGTATGTTCTAGGGTTTACATAAACACATAATTGTTGTTATAATTGAAATGGAAAAAGATTTCTTATTGAAAATAATTGATACCAATTAGTCGGATATCCGCTTTCTTTTCTTATTTCTTAAAGAAAAAGAAAAAATGGCAAATAAAAATACAAAAGCCGTTCATGAATTCTCGGTGAATAGTTTATAATTCCCATTTTTCCTTATTTTTTTGATTCTGTGATTGGGAATCCACTTTTTTTGAATAGAAAAAAGAAAGGAGAAGTTATTATTCGATTAAGAATCGCTCAAATTCTTATTATATCAGATTATATTAAGTTAAGTGCTGTATGTCTGTTTTGAAAGGCTATACAATCAAGAGATCCACTAGATCTAAAACAGAAAGATTTTATCCTTTTCAAAAAGGATAAAGAAACCGTAAGATCCAATTCAAATCAGAGAGAAAAGGAAGGGTTTAATTAATCCTCCAAAAGAAGATTTCTATCTATATCAATTTTGTTTGTATCGTTTTGGCGGCATGGCCGAGTGGTAAGGCGGGGGACTGCAAATCCCTTTTTCCCCAGTTCAAATCCGGGTGTCGCCTGATCAACAAAAGATATAAAATCCCTTACCTCCAAAATCGAAGTAAAAAAAATCTTGCTCGGCCCCGGCAGAAGTGAGGTTCCATAAAAGACTTGCATTTTTTTATGTTCTTATGAAAGGCAACAAAACAAACAATGGATCTTACTTTTCCTACATGTTCTATTAATAACCATTTCCTTAAGACTTCCGAAATAGTTGTATATCTTTTTTATGCTTAATACTTTCTGATTCTACCAGAAATCAAATCACATGAAATCTTGTTAAGAATACATTTTTGTAATTAGTTCATCAATTAGGTCAGACATTTTGACTCTTCCCCACGGATTCCGCTATTATTAGTTATCAATAATGGAATAATTCATTCATTTTCATAAAGAAAGATAGGGGACATAATTGGCATGGATATAGTAAGTCTCGCTTGGGCTGCTTTAATGGTAGTCTTTACTTTTTCCCTTTCGCTTGTAGTATGGGGAAGAAGTGGACTCTAGCGGCACTATTAATTAAGTTAAGTTGAATAATTGAACTGTATCAATTTGGAATAGATCGTTATGGGAAGGGTTTTGCTGTTTTTTTTTTTTATTTTGATTTCCAAAGAAATTTTATTGGAAGACGGTAATATATGAATGATAACCTTTAGATCAAACAAATATGGAAATAATTGGATTCCGATATTACTCGTATTTATAAACTTATAAAAGTAATACAAAGAATAGGAAAATTTTCCTACCGGAGTCTTCCTATTCCGAAATATTACAAACTACTATGCATAAAAAGATGTTGTTGTGTTGGGTGAGCCGCGACTATTTACCGTTTATACTCCTACGAATTTTGTTATGCTTTATTTTTTAACGCACAACTAATCTCATATCGTGGTTCAAGCATAAAAATTTTGCGAGGTTTACTTCTGCTTTTCCAAACCCGAAGAAGTTATTATATAACCCCTTGGATCATGTGTTCACAGCTCAATCGAATTACTGGAATGCGAAAAACTTGTTTTTTGGTAATATATAACCATACATCCTTTCCTCATTGATTGTTTCGAGAGACCTCGAGATCCGTGCTGAGACTAATCTGAAATCTAGGCATTAGAGGAGTTGAACTTCGACGATTTCAGATCGATCAAAATCAACACAATGGGTATATTGAAGAGATAGAATTGGGGTGTTGTTTCTATGTACATGTAATATACATGTCAGTATATGTACCTAATTCGCATGTACATATATCGAGACCATATCTTTATATAATATGACTGTATAGAATATACTAATGGATAGTGTGGTAGAAAAGTTCATATAGTCTTTTCTACCACACTATCCATTAGTGTACTTAGATTGTTAGTTTCGTCCTGCTTATTTCGTTTAAATTTCTTCCTTTTATTCTTATGAGCTTATGAGGAGCTAATAATTCAAAGTTTGAGTCAAATTAATCATTTTGACTAACCGTTTTTACGTAGATGATAAGTAAAAAAGCAGTAGGAACTAGAATGAATAGCACAGTAGCAATAAATGCGAGAATATTAACTTCCATAATCTCATCGGTTTTTGCTTCGCAATAACGCGGGATCTAATCCCATAGAAGAAAGTCTTTCTTCTGTAATATAAATACAATAGGTGGATTGCATCTTGATGATAATGAATCGGCTTTATATTATGAATAACAATATCTGACCTATTAAATGGATTCATCGTCGAAAATGGAATAGTATAACATAAGAAGACCTTTTATCCATATAAAAAGTGTAATCGCCAATCCAATCTAGAATCCCATCTAATTTCTCCTATTTTTCCACTCTATACTTTGATCTTTATTTCTTTATTTTATAGAAACGACCAATCGAGGTCCTTATAACAATCATATAATCTAAGACAGAGTGCCATCTGACCGGTGCGGTACTCCCTTGTCCGCATACCTAAATAGTAGGAGTCAAATGGGAAAGGGACAAGTTCGAAACAAAGTGTTTTTTTCGTGGTCCAATCCTCTTAGATAACCGATAAATGTAATAAAGGCAGATTACAGGTATAAAAAATGGAATATTTCGACAAATTCACTATTTTAGTTTAGGTTTTAGTTAGTGATTTTTTTCTTCCTTGGATGGGAACTGGGATACGTACACCCAACTTCGACATGCAATTTGGATGAGATAGATAGATTGTTTTCAATTATTAATTAAGTTAATTAAGGTTCCACAAAAAATTGGAACTAGAAGCTAGAAAAGGGGTTTTCGTCGAAAAAATGTCCCAGTCGGGTAACTCCATGAATTTGATTGTGTATCATAACAAATACCATTTTTTTGGTATGTACCCTTGGAAGGGTATGGATACTCTATTCTATTTCATTGATCGGGAGTAATCAAAAAAGTGAAACTGATATTGTATCTCTTGGAATCATGAGTTGAGTACGGCGATACCTCCAACTACACATGTCTCTTCCCCGTCAATCAATATTAGTTATCAATATTAGTTAAAGTACAGGATCCCGCCTTCCGCCCCCTCTCTTCACAGAAAATAGAGAAGAAAATGGATGGACTCACCGCGCCGGATCCGAGAGTCGGGACTGACGGGGCTCGAACCCGCAGCTTCCGCCTTGACAGGGCGGTGCTCTGACCGATTGAACTACAATCCCAGAATCCCGGGGGTAAGTTTTACAGGATATCTACTATTTAATTTTTTTAATTTTTAATTTCATTTGAATCATTTATATTTCAAATAGTTTGTCTTATAACAAAGACAAAGACGGCTATTTGAAATACTGCACATGGATAGAAACTCGAGTGAGAATGACAGGATTCCTAGGAATCCTGTGGTTATTTGCCAATAACCAAATCCAAACACGGTAGAAATCAAAAAAGGGGATGTTACAGACAAATTTTGTCCCCTTTTGGCTATGGGACACTTCTCGAGGACAAATCCATTTGGTTACATCATTCTTATGGGAATGGCGAATTAGTGGGCCGAGCTGGATTTGAACCAGCGTAGACATATCGTCAACGAATTTACAGTCCGTCCCCATTAACCGCTCGGGCATCGACCCCGGAAGAATCAATTCGAGGTTTATTGATAATCCATGAATTACTTCCTTTCGTAGAACCTTACCCCCAGGGGAAGTCGAATCCCCGCTGCCTCCTTGAAAGAGAGATGTCCTGACCACTAGACGATAGGGGCATACCTGCCCGACCGCCATCATACTACGATCATAGTATGCTCCGTTTTTTGGAATTGTCAATATAATGACTCGATACGGAAAAGATTTCCCCTTTCCATGCTTCTATTAAATTGTATCATTTGTTATTTATGAACATCATATAACAAAGTTATAGGGTCCTTTAGGGATTGATTTGTTCGACAGACAGAAAAAGATTAAACGTCAAATGCTATTTTATTTATTCCATTTTCACTCATTAATTTTAATTAACTCATCGCTGGGATTGAATATGCCGATCTCTATCTCACTCTAATATTAATATTAAGACGTAAAATTTATTCAAAAACGATAGCATTTTTGTTTTGATTAA